GTATCAACTAATGTAAGGTCGAGGAAGTGATATTAGACAACTCCTCCCCTTTTCTTCTTTTTCATATATATAAAGGGAAGTTTTGGATACAATTCGGATATCAGAGCGATTACCATATATAACACAAAATTTCGCCGCCGATTCCTTCTAGTCGAGCCTCTCGATCTGTCATTATACCTCGAGAAGTGGAAAGGATTACAATCCCCATCCCGCCTAAAATTCTAGGAATTTGTTCAGAGTTAGAATAGATTCGTAGACCGGGTCGACTGATCCGTTTTAAATTGAAAACAGATCTATATAGTCTCCTTCTATGTCGTAGGGTTAAAACAAAAAAGGATTTCTTGCTTTCCCGATGTTTCCTTACGTTTTCGATAAAACCCTCTCGTAAAAGTATTTTAACAATGTTTTCGGTGATGTTAGCAGATGCTATTCGAACTGTTCCCCTTCTATTTATGTTAGCATTTCGTATAGAGGTTATTATGTCAGCAATAGTGTCCCTACTCATGGTAAACTAAAATTCTTGGCGCCTCCCCATTTTGATATAATCAACATGTTCTTTTTTTTTTAAAAAAAAAAAAGGTATATGCGTGAGACACAATCTACTAATTAATTTATGTTAATTTATGTCATTTAAATAAAATAGTTATTGATTGAATTTATATTGAATTGAGGTCTCGTCTTATAATACTTCAGGAGCCAATGAAACTATTTTAGTGAAATTTAACTGTCTCAATTCCCGAGCGATCGCACCAAAAATTCGAGTTCCTTTTGGATTTCCTTCTTGATCAATGACAACGGCAGCATTGTCATCATATCGTATTATTATACCATTGTCACGTTTGAGTTCTTTACAAGTACGTACAATTACAGCTCTGATCACTTCTGATCTTTCTAGAGGTGTATTTGGTACTGCTTCCTTGATTACAGCAACAATAACGTCGCCAATATGAGCATATCGGCGATTACTTTCTCCTATGATTCGAATACACATCAATTCTCGGGCCCCGCTATTATCTGCTACATTCAAATGGGTCTGAGGTTGAATCATTTTTTGAATCTGTTCTTTCAATGCAACAAAGGACAAAGAAAAAAAGAAATATTGTTTGTCAAAAAAAAAAAGAAAACCCGCAATTGTTTTTTTATTCCTAAGACTTCTTTCCCTTGGTCCTATCCTGAAATAATGAATTGAGTTTTTATAGGCATTTTTGACGCCGCTATTGAAATAGCCTTTCTGGCTATATTTTCGGCTACTCCACCCATTTCATAAATTATTCTGCCTGGTTTAACGACAGCTACCCAATACTCAGGGGATCCTTTTCCCGAACCCATACGTGTTTCTGTAGGTCTTACTGTAACTGATTTATCTGGAAATATACGTACCCATATTTTTCCACCGCGGCGTACATTTCGTGTCATTGCGCGTCGCCCTGCTTCTATTTGTCTAGATGTAATCCAAGCGGGTTCAAGTGCTTGCAGAGCATATTTACCGAAACAAATATGATTACCTCGATAAGAGATTCCTTTCAGTCTTCCTCTATGTTGTTTACGGAATCTGGTTCTTTTTGGGTTATAGTTGATGGTTGTTTGTCAATTCCATCTCTACTACAGAACCGGACATGAGAGTTTCTTCTCATCCAGCTCCTCGCGAAAAAAAAAAATGATAATGATAAAAAAATATTTTCTATTTTTTATTAAGATATATATATGTAGTTAATAAATAATAGATTGAATTGTGGGATTCTTTGAGATTTTATCTAATCTAATATTTTATCTAATCTATTTGAAATTTGTATATCTTGTTTTGATATGATATATAATTAACTAAACATGGATTCTTATAGATTTCGATTCTATTTCTTATTTCTATTTATAGATTTATATATAGATAATGTCTAATCTTGTTTTTTCGTGTTCTTGTTATAACGTTGTTTGTTATAACAAATCTTTTTTTGTTTGCTTTTTTTTAGCATATTTATATCGGTTCGATAGAAATTTAGTAACCAATCTAAAAAAAGAAAACTTTCGCGGGCGAATATTTACTCTTTCAATATCTATTTCAGTTGTGGGGCTAACTCTTAGAATCAGAATAAAAAAAGGGGTCTCTGGTTTGTTCCGCCATCCCATCCGATGAATTATTAGGATTCTTTTTCAATAGAATCCTCTGCATTCACGAGTTCCGTCGTTCCCATCGCTTCTCGATTAATGGTTAGGTCTGAATTCTACAACGGAGCCTCTAAAAAAAAATTAATCTGTTCTTGAGTCAATCTTCTCAGTCTTTATTAACTCAAAGCTCTTGGTTTTTTGTTCGCTGAACAGATATTCGTTTAATTATGAATGAATCCGTATTGATGCTTTATTACATTGTTTTTTTTTTGAAATGACTTAGAGACCTTACATATTGAAATCCTATATCATTTTAGTGATATTTCTTTTTCTCTCTTTCTCTCATCCTTCCATTTATCCGCATACTTTTATATCTTGCTTTTATATTTTGCTTTAG